ATTTTTTCGTATTTTGATTTTTCTTGAGTTGAAAACAAAAAAGTCGGATTATACGTGAAATCCTTTTTGGAATTGTATATTCAATGATTCACTAACCGTAATGAAATCTCAAATCATAATAAAATATATTATCTATATTTTAGAATAGAATTCTAATAGAATATTTAGAAAAAAAAAAAAAGCGGGTAGCGGGAATCGAACCCGCATCGTTAGCTTGGAAGGCTAGGGGTTATAGTCGACGTCGATTCAGTGCTTTGAACGTCTCTAATTCAAAACCGAACATGAAACTTTGGTTTCATTCGGCTTCTTTATGGAAGGAGAGTAAATTCTTAGATCTAAGATGTGAACAAAATGAACAAAATTATACCCATAACACCTACGTCAGCTTTTTATTTGAATACAAAAAAAAGAATTGCTTTCTAGATGATCCTTCTAGGAGAAGGTGATTTTGACAATCTTTCTAGTTACTTCGTTCTCTATTTCTATTTCAGAGGATCCTAAGGAAAAGGATTTTTTTCCACCGAGCTAAAACAATACGCCGATGTCTCTAGTAAACCAAAGTCATCGCTGAATAGCTATTTTGCTCCAATTTCTTTTTTTAGAAAGAAAAAATGGAGGATTTAGTTACGATTAGAAATCGATCTTTTATCTTTAGCCATGGATCTTTTACTCATACTTATTCAATTGTAAGTCTTGGTCCAATTCAAAAATTATGTTTCGCAATTTCATAATCCAACTTTTCAATTTAATTTATAAGTGATTCATGGATACAAATCACGAGAATCCGTATTTTTTTCTCGAATTTCTTATTGAGAGGTAAAGGATTAAACCCTTTTAAGAAATAAAGTTTTTGATCGGAATATGAATAAAACCGAAAGACCCTTTAACTATTAGGGGTTAATAGAACGAATCGCACTTTTACCACTAAACTATACCCGCTACAATATGATTATTGTATACAAATGGACCTTTTGTCTAGCAAGATAATTGAGCATGATCAAGATAGGATTATCAAAGAATTGTCAAAATGTAGAGTGCTGGACTTTTTCACGAGTAGATTCAAATTTAATGAGATTTGGAAAAGAGGCTCCATTTAATTATTTATTTAAATATTTATTTAAATTTAATTAAAAATTGAAATTAAAGTTAAATAAATAAAGTTTTCTCTTTTGCTGAAGAAGTTAGATACGGATCAAAAAAACACTAAAATCATAACGGAAAAAATGTATTGTGGAAGAATTGATAGTTTCTTTTTTAGTTCGGGTAAAATAGAATAAGTATAACAAGAAAAGAATGTAAATAGTATTTCTTCTTTATTGTCGTTGCTTGAATATTTTATATTCAATTGAATATAATTAGAATATATATAATAAAAAGTCCTTTTTGCTTTCAAATCAGATAAATCATTATTTATCTATAATTCTAATTTGTTGGAACAAAAAAAAAGAGCCCGGCTAGGTACTGACCAGGCCGGGCCGTGAGAATAAGAAGGGCCTTTCGAACAAAATCAACACAAAGAGGTCTTGGTTATTTTTTTTAGTTCGATTGTTGGCGCGGTCGAGTCCATCTTTTAGATATTAGATAAAGGAAATTCCTGATTCGTGGATCTCTCTATATAGAAATAATAGAATAGAGAAAGAAAAGAGATAAAAAAAAACTCTTTAGATTATGTGTAATGTAGTAATTCTCTTTTTCAATCGGGAGAGATGGCTGAGTGGACTAAAGCGTCGGATTGCTAATCCGTTGTACGAGTTATTCGTACCGAGGGTTCGAATCCCTCTCTTTCCGTTTCCGTTGATGACTTTATTTATTTATATAACTTTAATTTATTTATATTATTTTTGATTTCTTTTTTTTTCAAATTTTGAAAATCTTAGTGAAACGTGTGAATAGATAAAATCCTAAGAAAATTTGAAAATTAACCAAGGAAACCTTTTGTATTTTATTCTTCACGTCCAGGATTACGCCCCGGATCATTAGATAGGAATCCAAAGATAAAGAGAGAAACAAAAAATATCACTACGGTATAAACGAAGAGTTTCAGAGTAAGCATTACACAATCTCCAAGATGATTTTTTAGAAAAAAAAAGAAAATAGATCTTCCATTTTTCTACCACATATCCTATTTTGATACCAAGAAATGAGGTTTTTTCTAGAAATGTATTGTCACAAATGCATTTGTTTTTCATTAAAAAATTGCGTTTATATCCAAATTTAGATATTGTGAGAGACCCTAATAGGGTTAGGGTCTTTGACTGGATGGCTGGAAGGCTCAAAAACGAGGAAATGGGGGTAAGCCTGATTTATGGCGACTATCCACGAATTTCAATGTATGAATCAGGGATTTATACTATAAAACTTATCTGATTTTATTTTATCAATTGTTAGAATTTTTTCTCGAGGAAATCATGCATTTTCTAGGATATTATTATTTAGGATCTTATCGAAAACTTACAGCAGCCTGCCAAACAAAAGCTAAGAGAAAAAAAAACAGAGGTATGACTGGCATAACATCTACGATTGGATTCAAAAAAGCATAGGCTTCAGGCAATTTGCCGAAGAAAAAACTACTCGAATAAAGGGGCGAATTAATACAAATACAGATCAAACTAACGATATTAAGCATAACAGACATTTTGTTCTTGGAGATAATTGCATTTTGGTTGCCTTTTTGATATAAGGAAAAAGAAAGTAAGGTAAGATAGACAAAAATCCTTCTTTTCTTTGAATCCATCCAACCAAAAATTCTCCAATTCTCAAAGGAGAATAGAAGAAATCATACTTTCATACAATATCTTAATTGAATTCTATGTAATGATCAATAAATTAAGTTGAATTCTGTATCTATATGTATCAAAATCCTAGTACCGGTCTATTCTATTATTCTATAGATATAGAAGATCTATATTCTATAGATAGATTCTATATCTAGATATATATTTAGATATTTATTTGGGCTGTAGTTGACAAACAACCAATAACAATATTATTGTTTCTTAGTGTCGATTAGCAATCGAAATGGGGCGTGGCCAAGTGGTAAGGCAACGGGTTTTGGTCCCGCTATTCGGAGGTTCGAATCCTTCCGTCCCAGCGCGGATCCACTTTTTATACTGCATTATTCCCATATAAACTATATCATAATATAAAAAAAAGTGGGGGGTGGATAGGCATAGGCTATATTAATTAGAAATTTAAGCATCTGTGTCTGCTTGAATTTCATTAACAAACGATCAAGTTCCATGTTCTATAGTATGGTATTTATACTATATCTATAACAAACAGTGACAATTGTTCAGTCTATCTGATAGATATGAGAAACCTTCCCTATTTTTTTTCGATTTTGATTTTCGTATTTTCGTAATCTTATTAAAAAAATCAAAATTCAAATCTTAACTTACATTATTTTTTCTACATCTCATTCTCATGAAAAAAAATGGATTTCTTTCTTTTTTTTTTTGATCTATTTCAAATTTTTATTTGAAATTAGTGATGAGTCAATTCAAAAAGAAAGACTGATCTTCCTATAAAGATCAAAGGCGATGCTTTTTGTCCAATTTTCTTCAAATCCAATCAAATTAAATAATGATGTTTAATTTAAATTAAATAGTGAATTTCACTTAGAAAAATTTTTAATGATTTGGAATCTTTGAAAAAGTAGAAAATCATTTAATTTATCCTATTAAGTCACTTGAAAATGTAGATTCAAAAACTTATTCATTTTTATTTATATTAATATAATTTTTATTTATATTAATATATATCTATAATTATTATTAATATAAATTAATATTATTTTAATTTAATTATTTTATTTATATATTTCTATATATAGATTTCTTTTTTCTTTCTATTATCTATATATTCTATTAGTAATTAGTATGTTAAATATGTTCAAAATGTTGTCTTACTAAGATTTTTTCAGAAAAATCTTGTTTCATATATTCATATATAGAAGAAAAGGTATAGATTACGATGTCTATGGACAGCTGAACCGATGACTATTCATGATTCCATGATTGAATCAATTCCATACCGGTATACCGGTTCCAAATTAGAGGAATGTTATGGTAAAACTTCGTTTGAAACGATGTGGTAGAAAGCAACGTGCGACTTGAAGGATATGACCCATTGTGGATTTTTACATCCATCATTTTAAATTTGTCTAGGAATGAGGTGCTCTTGGCTCGACATTGTTTGTTCTGTTACACTTGAACCCTTCATTTTTTGTCGGGTTGTAATGTAAATAGTCCATGATGGAGCTCGAACAGAAAGTATTAATTCATTTCTCAGGGGCAAGGATCTAGGGTTAATGCCAATCAACTGGAACAACTTCGTAAATATATGGAAAATTGAAAGGATCCAATTCGAGCAAGTTTCCAATTCAAAAGCAAAACTTGTTGAAATTGATCCAAAATTTTCGATTCAACGTGTATCATGCTAGAATCAACTATCCATAGGATTCTTTGATAGAAAGAAATCAAAAAGGGTATGTTGCTACCACTTTGAAAGGATTAAGAAGCACCGAAGTAATGTCTAAACCCAATGATTAAAAATCAGAATAAAGGGTTTAAAAACAAGGAAACACCCTTTGTAATTGTTAATTCTCTCGATAGTCTCAATAACTGGATCCGACTAAAGAATCCAAATAGAATTTGAAATAGTTTAACCGGGATAAACGAAAGGGAGTAAAGACTACTCAATAAATGAAATTGACTAAAGATTTTCCTTTGAGCTATTTAAGAGTTATCCGATTTGAGTTATGAGTACGAACTGTTTCTTTTTCATTTTTCAAGAAGAAAAAGACTGAAATCATAGTCTAATTGATATTCATTTTATAGGTCCATTTGTCATTTAATTTATTATTTATTAGAATTAGATACATAGGCAAAACTTCGAATTAAATCATTTTTTCTCGAGCCGTACGAGGAGAAAACTTCCTATACGGTTCCAGGGGGGGTATTGTTCATCTATATCTATCCCAATGAGCCGTCTATCGAATC